AAACTGGTAGACGAAAAAGGTTGAATACAAGTCTCTACCATGTCTAGACAAATAGAATACTCTTTTTATACAGAATGGAGCGGGTAGCGGGAATCGAACCCGCATCGTTAGCTTGGAAGGCTAGGGGTTATAGTCGACGTTGGTTGATTATTTTTAACGTCTCTAATTCAAAACCGAACATGAAATTTTGATTTCATTCGGCTCCTTTATGGCTATTCTCACCACTTAACATCTATGTTAGCTTTTCTGTCTGAATGGAACCAAAGCTCTCCGCTTTCTAGATGATCCCTATAGAGTAGGAGATAGAAATTCTCCTAAATATCCTATTCCTATCTAATCTACTTACTTCGTTCCCTAATTTCATTCAAGAGATCCTGAGGAAAAGAGTTGGGTTTCCACCGAGCTGAAACAATATCCTGATGGTTCTAGTAAACCAAAACTATCGTTTTTTAGCTATTGGGCTTCCATTTTTTTTTTTTTTAACTAAAAGAAGATTTAGTTACGATTGGAAATAAACTTTTTTGTATCTTCATCCATAGATCTTTTACTCATATTTATTCAATTGGAATACTTAATCCAATGCAAAATTGTGCTTCGCGCCTCTGTACTCATAATCAAATTTGTCTTTTGCATGCAAATTTCATTAGTCTTTGGATACTAATCGCGAGAATGTATATTCTTCCTCAATATGCTATTGAGAGGAAAAGGATTTAACCCTTTATAAGAACTAAAGTTTTCATCGGAATATGAATATCAAAAAACTTAAGGATGCCTTAAGTATATCATTTCTAATTCCGTTATTAATAGAACGAATCACACTTTTACCACTAAACTATACCCGCTACATCTAGATTATGATACCAACGCTACCCTTTGTCAAGGGTAGCCATTCGAGGAGGAGGCTAATTCCACTTACGGAGAAAAGTAAGCAGTTGGTACTTCAATCGCAGGCTTTTACTTTAGGATTTAGATGGCCCCTCTCTAGTCTGTAAAAGAAATCTCTTCTTACCATGCCACTAGCGTATGAACCAAATGTATGCATTTCGATTAGGATCGTATTCTATAGTTTGATTATTTCTACAATATATATTAAGAGATATAGGCGGCAGTACAGTCCCCATCAATTCCTTTCTTCCTTTTCCTTTTTATTAGGCTGGGCAGGCTGTAGAATAATTTTGATACGCTGCAGTAAAAATTTGACTGCCCACTTTTTGAATAAAATTGTTGATAAAACTCCAATATAGTTTGTTAAAAATGTACCTTTTTGAATCTCACCATGAATAAACTTCTATATTTCAATATAAAAAATAAAATCTCTACATAATATATCTGTATATACATATATTATGTACATTAATATATACATAGATTTTGTACATTATGCAGTAGACCTATAATGGTAAATGGGAGTGGGTAATTTTTGAATAAAAAGCCCTTTTAACTCAGTGGTAGAGTAATGCCATGGTAAGGCATAAGTCATCGGTTCAAATCCGATAAAGGGCTTTTCTTTCCCCTAGTGGTAAAGTAATGCCACGGCAAGGCCGAAGTCATCGGTTTGAATTCAATAGAGTACTTTTCTACTAAATTCATTCACTTTTTTTCTTTTTTTTTTTTTGAAAATGTCTCTAGTTTTTCTTGAATTTTACGACTCCGTTTAGTGTGAGATGCCCATATTTTTGGTCTGAACACTAAACGAAGCACAGAGTTTAAATTGCAAAAAATAAATGAAATTGGACTCTTTTTCCTATTAGAGCAATCAATATCAATATCTGTACTGAACTAATCTCGAATCCTTTTTATTAATCTATTCTTATTCTATATCCTTTAAAAGTAAAAGGAATTCCCTAAAAAGCAGGGGATGATCCGTGAATTAACCTAACCTTCAACTAAAAAAAAAAAATCCTATGAAAGCATAACAGAAAAGTAGGGTAGGAAAGACTCTTTGCTTTGATCTATTTATACTCTTCAATTCGAGTATATTGACAATTCCAAAAAACTGCTCATACTATCATTATAGTATAATGACAAGTGGTTCTATATAGCACTATCGTCTAGTGATGCCCCTATCGTCTAGTGGTTCAGGACATCTCTCTTTCAAGGAGGCAGCGGGGATTCGACTTCCCCTGGGGGTAGGGAGTATTATAAAAAGAGGTTAATCATAGATTATCAAAAACCCTAGAATAAATTCTTCCTGGGTCGATGCCCGAGCGGTTAATGGGGACGGACTGTAAATTCGTTGACGATATGTCTACGCTGGTTCAAATCCAGCTCGGCCCAAAAATCTAGGGCTTCGTGAATATGAACTAAATCCATTTTTTTCTTCCATAAAAAAAAATATCTGATCCATAGAAATAAAGGATAAAGAGAAAAGAAGGTGCAAATTTATTTCTAAGCCATATCTCTCTGATTCTTTTCTTACAACGAAGAGAAAAAAGTTTTTCTTGGTGAATTATCATTTATTTTTAGGGATAAAAAATCGCGGCATACTAGTTATGCCACTCTCACTATACCCACATATGCTATGTGGGTATGTAGTATATGATTCATCTATTTCTATTTCTTAGAGTACGACAGACGAATCTTCTTAGGGTTTTATTTAAGAATAGGTATGCCATACACCCCGCAGGGATTGTAGTTCAATTGGTTAGAGCACCGCCCTGTCAAGGCGGAAGCTGCGGGTTCGAGCCCCGTCAGTCCCGAACTAGGGTCCAATGAATGGAAAAATTCATCTTTACCTTTTTTCATCAAGAAATTTCCCTGAAAAAAAAAAGGGGGGCAGAAGGCAAGATCAAATATCTATGGAGAACCCTTACTTTAGTTTTTTTATTTTGTAGCTCTCAATAAAAGGAGAGCTTTATAGGAATTTTTTTTTTTAACTACTTCCGGTTGATAAGGAAAGACGTACATATCATAATCTTAACTTCCTATTTGACTCTTATGGAATAGAGTTAGGGTATTTTACCGGAATCCATACACAAATTGTATTCGTTTATTGTTAGAGAATGAATTTAATATAATTAGTTTCTTTTTAGGAGTTAAACCGCACCACTTCCATTTTTTAGTTCCAACTTTGTTTGTGTATGTTCAATGAATTCTTGGAAAGAATCTACCTCATTCTCAGTCCATTTGTCGACTCCTTTTTTTATGAATCTGCTCTCAGCTTTAGACCCCCAAAAGCAGATATTGATAGTAACCTAATAAAATAAAAACCAAGTAAACGCTCTTTTTTCCAAAATTAAAATATTGGATCTTTTTTTTTATTTAAGATCTTCTTTTCTCCAGCTAATTTCTACTTCTACTGCTTATTTGGATGTCTATGTGACCCGTAGAAAGTCGGTTATATAATACATACATAATTGTATGTATAACTAAAAGAGGGGGAAATTGGATAAGAAAGATTCTTGGCTCTACATATATATAGAAAAGCAAAAGTAGAAAAGGATGAAAAATAGAGGGGTTACGAATCCAACCAAAAACCTATTTTGGTCTTAGTATGGATAAGGGATCTTCCTATGTTATATTATTCCACTATCAACCATGAATTGATTTGATAGATCCTATATTCATAATATTGAATTGATTCAGTATTATCAGAATGCAAGTCCTCCCCTTGAATTTACAGGGATACCCCCTTTTCCTCTCCATGGGATTACATCCCGAGTTATTGTGAAAAAAAAAAAAAGAGGTTATGGAAGTAAATATTCTCGCATTTATTGCTACTGCATTGTTCATTCTAATTCCTACTGCCTTTTTACTTATTCTTTATGTAAAAACAGCCAGCCAAAATGATTAATTGGAATTCCAATTAATCATTGAAGAAATGAAAAAGGGATTAAAGAAAATAAAAATCCAAGTCTTAAATGAAAGGATCTGGTTGGAATCCTAAAGTGTGGTAGAAAGAACTACATATAGTTTTTTCTACCACACTTTAGATTCTTTCTATTATATTATCTTGAATCTACATAGAATAGATTAGTAGATTGAAATAGTAATCTAATTCAACTTCTTTTTTCACTGCATCCACTTAATTTCAAGCAAGTCAAAATCAAAAAATGGAAGACAATTCTTCATTGAAAGAATCCATGGAGAGGGAGAAAAATAATACGAGAATAAACTATAATAAAAGAAAAAAAGAACAAAAAAAAATTCTAAGAAAAGAGTATATATAAATGATAAATGTGCGATATGTTGTGAATAGCTTCGTGTAATAAAGTCTAATTTTCTTATGTAAAGAACTTTATTTTTACTCGTCACTTCTAGTAGAAATTCTTAATTACTATAATAGCTCTTTCTATTCTATTTCTTTACTAAAGAAAGAGAGAAAAAATAAAGTTTGGCAAAATGATTAATACAAAACGATCAATTAAAGAAAAGAGTTGATACTACAATTTGACTACTCAAGCAATTAGTATTATCCCTAGAGTCCACTTCTCCCCCATACTACTAGCGAAAGAGAAAATGTAAAGACTACCATTAAAGCAGCCCAAGCGAGACTTACTATATCCATGTAAATTATGTCTCCTATTTCTATGAAGGAATTATTCTACTATTGATCAATAATCATAGTGGAATTAAGGGTACAGAGTCAAAATTCTGTCCTAAGACTCTGGATGAATCAGTTAAAGGAATTTACTACTAACAAATTCTTATATGATTTCTGGTAAAATTGGAGAGTATTAAGTATAAATATGATACATATACCTTTTCCTTAAAAAAGAAAGAGTGGGGGAATGGCCTGAATAGAAGACGCGGGAATAGAGAGATTTTTTCGTCCTTACCCATGTTTATTTTTGACTTAAACCCTACTGCCGCACTTTCTCTCTTTCTATGAAAGAGTGAGGAAACCTTATCCACAACTCCGAAATTGATTTTTGATCAGCTTATTCAATCTGATTCTCGACAAAATTGGTAACCTTTACTTTAGTGTATGTAGGTAGCATAAGATGTACAAAGTATATGTAGTAAGATGTACGATAAAAAAAATGTATGATAATTAGGAAGTCTTGATATTTCTTCGCAAAGTCCCTTCTTCAATCTTAGATTGAAAAAAGAATGCCCCTTAGGGGCCTTTGGATATTTCTGACACCTTAACCTCGTAGTTTTAAATTCCCGAATCAATTCAAATTAATAAAAGAATAAGCAAACGCTACCTCATCTCTGTTGGTAGCTCGCCGTTTGGGCCACTGCCGCCAAAACAAAACCTCGTTTGAGGATAGAACTATGGTATGGATTCAGTATTGCCAAACCTAATTACTCTCTTGCCCCAAATTAGGAGGGTACGAAATTTTTGAGTTTGATCAGTACTATAATCCTAAGTATTTTATTGATCAGGCGGCACCCAGATTTGAACTGGGGATAAAGGATTTGCAGTCCCCTGCCTTACCGCTTGGCCATGCCGCCAAAAAATCCAATCTAAAATCGATAAAAGAACAAGTATTCATCCATATTTTCTTACTAAAACCCCTTTTCTTTTATCTTGAATCTAATTCTACTTACTTTTTTCCAATCTTTTTCAAAAAATCTATTTCTGCTTTTTTGGATCCTGTTTTGGTTAGTCTCCCCGATGGATTCTATCTTAAAACACACATTGCTAACACTAAAAAACTTCCCTTTTCTTTCTATTCTATTGAAATGACAAAGTAGCAAAAATGGATTGCTAGTGACAAACTGCAAAATTCAGAACAAATTGGAACCTTTAACTAGAATTTTTTTTTTTGAATTACAGTAGTAAACGACTCTGAAATCGGTATTCTCCCCCTCCATTCCTTTTAATGGCATAATAAAATAGAATAACAGTTTCCCTAATCTGGATATAGGTAAACGCCAGGTCCGAACAGCATTATTATCTATGGATCGCGCTTATGTACATATCCCTATGGGGAATTATGCTTTAATTTTTCATTGCATTAAATATCTTGAATAAAAAGAGGAAATTTGCTCTGATATAGATCATGGCCTGTCCTTCTTGGCCCATACAAGTGAAATTACGATAAAAGAAAGGATATGTGAATAGGTGGATAACTAGATTAGCAAGTACTTAAAAAAAAAAAATAAGTACTTTATTTTCGGATTCTACAATAAAAGCCTTTATTTTTCAGCAATTCTACTACTACGAAACAAAAAATAACCTTCAAATTATTTTTGAAAATAAAACTAAGCGTACTATTCTAAATTTTAAATCAAACTAAAGTCAAACTTCCTAGTGTTTATAAATTATTATGGCTTTATATTTCTTTCATAGAAAGGAGATAAAACGAGAAATCTTTGCTATCCAATCTGATTAGAATATCATAAAGTTTAAGTGGCAGAATTTTTTCTAGGACTTTTTTATCAATTCATTTTAATTCCATTTCGACTCCTGCCAAATTTGAACTTTCGTCAAAATTATCTTTATTCATATGTATGAAATACATATATGAAATACGTATGTGGAGTTCCCTAGAATTTCATGTGATTCAGTAAACAGAATATAGATTCCATGATTGCTAGATTGATCCGTAGGGATTGATAAAGAGTGAGCTGATAATGGAATTTTTCTTCGATAAATAGGAAACTTAAGATTAAGATGCTCCGGAATGGAAATGAGGGAATGTCCACAATACCCGGATTTAGTCAGATCCAATTCGAGGGATTTTGTAGGTTCATTAATCAAGGCTTGACAGAAGAACTTGAGAAGTTTCCAACAATTAAAGATCCAGATCACGAAATTTCATTTCAATTATTTGCGAAAGGGTATCAATTGCTAGAACCCTTGATAAAGGAAAGGGATGCTGTGTATGAATCACTCACTTATTCTTCTGAATTATATGTATCTGCGAGATTAATTTTTGGTTTCGATGTGCAAAAGCAAACCATTTCTATTGGAAACATTCCTATAATGAATTCCTTAGGAACTTTTATAATAAATGGAATATACCGAATTGTGATCAATCAAATATTGCTAAGTCCTGGTATTTACTACCGCTCGGAATTAGACCATAAGGGAATTTCTATATACACTGGGACTATAATATCAGATTGGGGAGGAAGATCGGAATTAGCAATTGATAAAAAAGAAAGGATATGGGCTCGCGTGAGTAGAAAACAAAAGATATCTATTTTAGTTCTATCATCAGCTATGGGTTCGAATCTAAGAGAAATTTTAGATAATGTTTCCTACCCCGAAATTTTTTTGTCTTTCCCGAATGCTAAGGAAAAAAAGAGGATTGAGTCAAAAGAAAAAGCTATTTTGGAGTTTTATCAACAATTTGCTTGTGTAGGCGGGGACCTGGTATTTTCGGAGTCCTTATGTGAGGAATTACAAAAGAAATTTTTTCAACAAAAATGTGAATTGGGAAGAGTTGGTCGACGAAATATGAATCGGAGACTCAATCTTAATATACCTCAGAACAATACATTCTTGTTACCACGAGATGTATTGGCTGCTACGGATCATTTGATTGGAATGAAATTTGGAACGGGTATACTTGACGATGACGATATGAATCACTTGAAAAATAAACGTATTCGTTCCGTTGCGGATCTGTTACAAGATCAATTCGGACTGGCTCTTGGCCGTCTACAACATGCGGTTCAAAAAACTATTCGTAGAGTATTCATACGTCAATCGAAACCGACTCCACAAACTTTGGTAACTCCAACTTCAACTTCGATTTTATTAATAACTACTTATGAGACCTTTTTTGGCACATACCCCTTATCTCAAGTTTTTGACCAAACGAATCCATTGACACAAACGGTTCATGGGCGAAAAGTGAGTTGTTTGGGTCCTGGAGGATTGACGGGGAGAACTGCAAGTTTTCGGAGCCGAGATATTCATCCGAGTCACTATGGGCGTATTTGTCCAATTGACACGTCCGAAGGCATCAATGTTGGACTTACTGGATCCTTAGCTATTCATGCGAGAATTGATCACTGGTGGGGATCCATAGAGAGTCCGTTTTATGAAATATCTGAAAAAGCAAAAGAAAAAAAAGAGAGACAGGTGGTTTATTTATCACCAAATAGAGATGAATATTATATGATAGCAGCAGGAAATTCTTTGTCCTTGAATCAGGGTATTCAGGAAGAACAGGTTGTTCCAGCTAGATACCGTCAAGAATTCCTGACTATTGCATGGGAACAGATTCATGTTAGAAGTATTTTTCCTTTCCAATATTTTTCTATTGGAGGTTCTCTCATTCCTTTTATTGAGCATAATGATGCGAATCGGGCTTTAATGAGTTCTAATATGCAGCGCCAAGCAGTTCCACTTTCTCGGTCCGAGAAGTGCATTGTTGGAACTGGATTGGAACCCCAAACAGCTCTAGATTCGAGGGTTTCCATTATAGCCGAACGCGAGGGAAAGATCATTTCTAGTGATAGTCACAAGATCCTTTTATCAAGTAGTGGGAAGACTATAAGTATTCCTTTAGTTGCCCATCGTCGCTCTAACAAAAATACTTGTATGCACCAAAAACCTCGGGTTCAGCGGGGTAAATCCATTAAAAAAGGGCAAATTTTAGCGGAGGGAGCAGCTACAGTTGGTGGGGAACTTGCTTTAGGAAAAAACGTTTTAGTAGCTTATATGCCGTGGGAGGGTTACAATTTTGAAGACGCAGTACTAATTAGCGAACGTTTGGTATATGAGGATATTTATACTTCTTTTCACATCCGAAAATATGAAATTCAGACGGATACGACAAGCCAAGGCTCCGCTGAAAAAATCACTAAAGAAATACCACATCTAGAAGAACATTTACTCCGCAATTTGGACAGAAATGGAGTTGTAAGGTTGGGATCCTGGGTAGAAACTGGCGATATTTTAGTAGGTAAATTAACGCCTCAGATAGCGAGCGAATCCTCGTATATCGCGGAAGCTGGATTATTACGGGCCATTTTTGGTCTTGAGGTATCCACTTCAAAAGAAACTTCTCTCAAACTACCTATAGGTGGAAGAGGGCGCGTTATCGATGTGAAATGGATCCAAAGGGATCCCCTCGACATAATGGTTCGCGTATATATTTTACAGAAACGTGAAATCAAAGTTGGGGATAAAGTAGCAGGAAGACACGGGAATAAGGGGATCATTTCCAAAATTTTGCCTAGGCAAGATATGCCCTATTTGCAAGATGGAACACCTGTTGATATGGTCTTCAATCCCCTAGGAGTACCCTCACGAATGAATGTGGGACAAATATTCGAAAGCTCGCTCGGATTAGCAGGGGATCTGCTAAAGAAACATTATAGAATAGCACCCTTTGATGAGAGATATGAGCAAGAGGCTTCAAGAAAACTTGTGTTTTCGGAATTATATGAAGCCAGTAAACAAACAAAAAATCCATGGGTATTTGAACCCGAGTACCCGGGAAAAAGCAGAATATTTGATGGAAGAACAGGAGATCCCTTCGAACAACCTGTTCTAATAGGTAAGTCCTATATTTTAAAATTAATTCATCAAGTTGATGAGAAAATCCATGGACGTTCTACTGGGCCCTACTCACTTGTTACCCAACAACCCGTTAGAGGAAGAGCCAAACAAGGGGGACAACGAGTAGGAGAAATGGAAGTTTGGGCTTTAGAAGGATTTGGTGTTGCTCATATTTTACAAGAGATACTTACTTATAAATCTGATCATCTTATAGCTCGCCAAGAAATACTTAATGCTACGATCTGGGGAAAAAGAGTGCCTAATCACGAGGACCCTCCAGAATCTTTTCGAGTGCTCGTTCGAGAACTACGATCTTTGGCTCTAGAACTGAACCATTTCCTTGTATCTGAGAAGAACTTTCAGGTTAATAGGAAGGATGTTTGATCGGAATAAATATAAATTCTTTTCTTATTTCTATTTTATGATTGACCAATATAAACATAAACAACTTCAAATTGGACTCGTTTCCCCTCAACAAATAAAGGCTTGGGCTAACAAAATCCTACCTAATGGGGAAGTCGTTGGCGAAGTCACAAGGCCCTCCACTTTTCATTATAAAACTGATAAACCAGAAAAAGATGGATTGTTTTGCGAAAGAATCTTTGGACCCATAAAAAGCGGAATTTGTGCTTGTGGAAATTCTCGAGCAAGCGGAGCTGAAAATGAAGACGAAAGATTTTGTCAAAAATGCGGGGTAGAATTTATTGATTCTCGGATACGAAGATATCAAATGGGATACATCAAACTGGCATGTCCAGTGACTCATGTGTGGTATTTGAAAGGTCTTCCTAGTTATATCGCGAATCTTTTAGATAAACCCCTTAAGAAATTGGAGGGCCTAGTATACGGCGATTTCTCTTTTGCTAGGCCCAGCGCTAAAAAACCTACTTTCTTACGATTACGGGGTTTATTCGAAGATGAAATTTCATCCTGTAACCACAGCATTTCTCCCTTTTTTTCTACCCCGGGCTTTGCAACATTTCGAAATCGGGAAATTGCGACAGGAGCAGGTGCTATTAGAGAACAATTAGCGGATTTGGATTTGCGAAGTATTATAGAGAATTCCTTGGTTGAATGGAAGGAATTAGAAGACGAAGGGTATAGTGGAGATGAGTGGGAAGATAGAAAAAGACGAATAAGAAAAGTTTTTTTAATTAGACGAATGCAATTGGCGAAACATTTTATTCAAACAAATGTAGAACCAGAATGGATGGTTTTGTGCTTATTACCGGTTCTTCCTCCCGAATTGAGACCCATTGTTTATAGGTCTGGGGATAAAGTAGTGACTTCGGATATTAATGAACTTTATAAGAGAGTTATCCGTCGGAACAACAACCTTGCCTATCTATTAAAAAGAAGTGAATTAGCGCCAGCAGATTTAGTAATGTGCCAGGAAAAATTGGTACAAGAAGCCGTGGATACACTTCTTGATAGTGGGTCCCGCGGGCAACCGACGAGGGATGGTCACAATAAAGTATACAAGTCACTTTCAGATGTAATTGAGGGTAAAGAGGGGAGGTTTCGCGAGACTCTGCTTGGGAAACGGGTCGATTACTCAGGGCGTTCTGTCATTGTTGTGGGTCCTTCGCTTTCATTACATCAATGTGGATTACCTCTAGAGATAGCAATAAAGCTTTTTCAGCTATTTGTAATTCGCGATTTAATCACGAAACGCGCTACTTCTAATGTCAGGATTGCTAAAAGGAAAATTTGGGAAAAGGAGCCCATTGTATGGGAAATACTTCAAGAAGTTATGCGGGGGCATCCTGTACTGTTGAACAGAGCACCTACCCTCCATAGATTAGGCATACAGGCCTTCCAACCCACTTTAGTAGAGGGGCGTACTATTTGTTTACATCCATTAGTGTGTAAGGGTTTCAATGCAGACTTTGATGGGGATCAAATGGCTGTTCATCTACCTTTATCCTTGGAAGCTCAAGCAGAAGCCCGTTTACTTATGTTTTCTCATATGAATCTCCTGTCTCCCGCTATTGGAGATCCTATTTGCGTGCCAACCCAAGACATGCTTATCGGACTTTATGTATTAACGATTGGAAATCGTCGAGGTATTTGTGCAAATAGATATAATAGTTGCGGAAACTATCCAAATAAAAAAGTAAACTACAATAATAATAATTATACGAAAGATAAAGAACCTCTTTTTTCTAGTTCATATGATGCACTGGGAGCTTATAGACAGAAACGAATCGGTTTAAACAGTCCCTTGTGGCTCCGATGGAAACTAGATCAACGCCTCATTGGATCAAGAGAAGTTCCGATTGAAGTTCAATATGAATCTTTTGGGACTTATCATGAGATTTATGCCCACTATCTAATAGTTGGAAATAGAAAAAAGGAAACCCGTTCTATATACATTCGAACCACTCTTGGTCATATTTCTTTTTATAGAGAAATAGAGGAAGCCATACAAGGATTTAGTCGGGCCTATTCATACACTATCTAAACAAGGAAGTTAGATTCGGCGATGCCCCTTTCGGGGGGCATTCCGATTTCGCTAGTACCATCTTATCTTTTTTGCCGCGCAAATTCCGATTGAGATTGAGGAAAGGGGGTAAATTAATTAAGTTTTCGAATCACTGACTCAGGCCTATTGTCGAATCCTACTCAGCAATTGTCGAATCCTACTCAGCCAAAAAAGGGGGTACTTATGTATGGCGGAACGGGCCAACCTGGTCTTTCATAATAAAGAGATAGACGGAACCGCTATGAAACGACTTATTAGCAGATTAATAGATCATTTCGGAATGGGATATACATCCCATATACTGGATCAAATAAAAGCTCTGGGTTTCCATCAAGCCACTACTACATCGATTTCTTTAGGAATCGAGGATCTTTTAACAATACCCTCTAAAGGATGGTTAGTCCAAGACGCGGAACAACAGAGTTTTCTTTTGGAGAAACACTATTATTATGGGGCTGTACACGCAGTAGAAAAATTACGCCAATCCGTTGAAATATGGTATGCTACAAGTGAATATTTGAAACAAGAAATGAATTCTAATTTTCGGATAACGGATCCTTCTAATCCAGTATATCTAATGTCTTTTTCAGGAGCCAGAGGAAATGCATCTCAGGTACACCAATTAGTAGGGATGAGAGGGTTAATGGCGGATCCTCAAGGACAAATGATTGATTTACCTATTCAAAGCAATTTACGCGAGGGACTTTCTTTGACAGAATATATAATTTCCTGCTACGGAGCCCGCAAAGGAGTTGTAGATACTGCTGTACGAACAGCAGATGCTGGATATCTTACACGCAGACTTGTTGAAGTAGTTCAACATATTATTGTGCGTAGAAGAGATTGTGGTACTATCCGAGGTATTTTTGTTAGTCCTCAAAATGGTATGACAGAAAAACTTTTTGTCCAAACACTAATTGGTCGTGTATTAGCAGACGATATATATATCGGTTCACGATGCATCGCTGCTCGAAATCAAGATATTGGAATTGGATTAGTCAATCGATTCATAACTACCTTTCGAGCACAACCGTTTCGAGCACAACCAATATATATTAGAACCCCTTTTACTTGCCGGAGCACATCTTGGATCTGTCAATTATGTTATGGGCGGAGTGCCACTCATGGCGATCTCGTCGAATTGGGAGAAGCTGTAGGTATTATTGCGGGTCAATCAATTGGGGAGCCAGGGACTCAACTAACATTAAGAACTTTTCATACTGGTGGAGTATTCACAGGGGGTACTGCCGACCTTGTACGATCCCCCTCGAATGGAAAAATCCAATTCAACGAGGATTTGGTTCACCCCACACGTACCCGTCATGGGCAGCCTGCTTTTCTATGCTATATAGACTTGCCTGTAACTATTCAGAGTCAGGATATTCTACATAGTGTAAATATTCCGTTAAAAAGCTTGATTCTAGTGCAAAATGATCAATATGTAGAATCCGAACAAGTAATTGCGGAGATTCGTGCCGGAACGCCCACTTTGCATTTTAAAGAAAAGGTACAAAAGCATATTTATTCCGAATCTGACGGGGAAATGCACTGGAGTACTGATGTTTACCATGCGCCCGAATATCAATATGGTAATCTTCGTCGATTACCAAAAACAAGCCATTTATGGATATTGTCAGTAAGTATGTGCAGATCCAGTATAGCATCCTTTTCGCTACACAAGGATCAAGATCAAATGAATAATTATTCTTTTTCTCTTGACGGAAGATATATCTTTGACCTCTCAATGGCTAATGATCAAGTAAGCCATAGACTGTTGGATACTTTTGGTAAAAAAGATAAGGAAATTCTTGATTATTTAACGCCAGATCGAATCGTGTCCAACAATGATTGGAATTTTGTCTATCCTTCTATTCTTCAAGATAATTCGGAGTTGTTGGCGAAAAAGCGAAGAAATAGGTTCGTCATTCCATTACAATATCATCAAGAACAAGAAAAAGATCTAATATCCTGTTTGGGGATTTCGATTGACATACCCTTTATGGGTTTTTTACGTCGAAATACTATTTTTGCTTATTTTGACGATCCACGATACAGAAAGTATAAAAGGGGTTCAGGAATTGTTAAATTTAGATATAGGACCCTAGAGGAAGAATATCGGACCCGAGAGGAAGAGTATAGGACTCTAGAGGAAGACTCAGAGGACCAATATGAGGAGAGCCCAGAGAAGATCCGAGAGGACGAATATGAAACCCTAGAAGACGAATATAGGGCTCTAGAGGACGAATATGAAACCCTAGAAGATGAATATGGGATCTTAGAGGACGAATATGGGGCTCTAGAGAAAGACTCAGAAGAAGAATATGGGAACCCAGAGAACGAATATAAAACTCGAGAGGACAAATATGGAACTCTAGAGGAAGAAGAATATGGGAGCCATGAAGATGGCTCAGAGAACGAATATGGGGCTTTAGAAGAAGACTCAGAGGAAGACTCAGAGGACGAATATGGGAGCCCAGAGGAAGATTCTATCTTAAAAAAAGAGGGCTTTATTGAGCATCGAGGAACAAAAGAATTTAGTCTAAAATACCAAAAAGAAGTAGATCGGTTTTTTTTCATTCTTCAAGAACTGCATATCTTACCGAGATCCTCATCCCTAAAGGTACTTGACAATAGTATTATTGGAGTGGATACACAACTCACAAAAAATACAAGAAGTCGACTAGGTGGGTTGGTCCGAGTGAAGAGAAAAAAAAGCCATACGGAACTAAAAATATTTTCCGGAGATATTCATTTTCCTGAAGAGGCGGATAAGATATTAGGCGCCAGTTTGATACCACCAGAAAGAGAAAAAAAAGATTCTAAGGACTCAAAAAAAAGAAAAAATTGGGTTTATGTTCAACGGAAAAAAATTCTCAAAATCAAAGAAAAGTATTTTGTTTCAGTTCGACCTGCAGTCGCATATGAAATGGACGAAGGGAGAAATCTAGCAAGACTTTTCCCGCAAGATCTCCTGCAAGAAGAGGATAATCTCCAACTTCAACTTGTCAATTTTATTTCTCATGAAAATAGCAAGTTAACTCAAAGAATTTATCACACGAATAGTCAATTCGTTCGAACTTGCTTGGTAATGAATTGGGAACAAGAAGAAAAAGAGGGGGCTCGTGCTTCCCTTGTTGAGTTAAGAACAAATGATATGATTCGCGATTTCCTAAGAATTGAGTTAGTCAAGTCCACTATTTCATATACAAGAAGAAGATATGATAGGACAAGCGCAGGACCGATTCCCAATAATAAGTTAGATCGCAACAATACCAATTCCTTTTATTCGAAGGCGAGGATTCAATCACTTAGCCAACATCAAGAAGCTATTGGCACCTTGTTGAATCGAAATAAAGAATACCCATCTTTGATGATTTTGTCGGCATCCAACTGTTCTCGAATTGGTTTATTCAAGAATTCGAAATATCCCAATACGGTAAAAGAATCGAATCCTAGAATTATTATTCGAGATATTTTTGGGCTCTTAGGCGCTATTGTACCTAGTATATCGAATTTTTCTTCATGTTACTATTTATTAACGCATAATCAGATCTTGTTAAAAAAATACTTGTTCCTTGACAATTTGAAACAAACCTTCCAAGTACTTCAAGGGCTTAAATACTCTTTAATAGATGAAAATAAAAGGATTTCCAATTTCGACAGTAACATCATGTTGGATCCATTCCATTTGAATTGGCACTTTCTACATCATGACTCATGGGAGGACACATTGGCAATAATTAACCTTGGACAATTTATTTGCGAAAATGTATGTCTATTTAAATCGCACATAAAAAAATCTGGTCAAATTTTCATTGTTAATATGGACTCCTTTGTTATAAGAGCAGCTAAGCCTTATTTGGCCACTATAGGAGCAACTGTTCATGGTCATTATGGAAAAATCCTTTACAAAGGAGATAGGTTAGTTACCTTTATATATGAAAAATCGAGATCTAGTGATATAACGCAAGGTCTTCCAAAAGTGGAACAAATATTCGAGGCGCGTTCAATTGATTCACTATCGCCGAATCTCGAAAGGAGAATTGAGGATTGGAATGAGCGTATACCAAGAATTCTTGGGGTTCCCTGGGGATTCTTGATTGGAGCTGAGCTAACCATCGCCCAAAGTCGTATCTCTTTGGTTAATAAGATCCAAAAAGTTTATCGATCCCAAGGGGTACAGATCCATAATAGACATATAGAGATTATTATACGCCAAGTAACATCAAAAGTACGGGTTTCCGAAGATGGAATGTCTAATGTTTTTTTACCTGGGGAATTAATAGGACTATTGCGAGCAGAACGAGCAGGACGGGCTTTGGATGAATCGATCTATTATCGGGCAATCTTATTGGGAATAACAAGGGCTTCCCTGAATACCCAAAGTTTCATATCTGAAGCAAGTTTTCAAGAAACGGCTCGAGTTTTAGCAAAAGCTGCCCTACGAGGTCGTATTGATTGGTTGAAAGGCCTGAAAGAAAACGTAGTTCTGGGGGGAATTATACCTGTTGGTACCGGATTCCAAAGATTTGTGCATCGTTTCCCACAAGACAAGAACCTTTATTTCGAAATTCAAAAAAAAAATCTATTCACATCGCAAATGAGAGATATTTTGTTTTTCCATACAGAATTAGTTTCTTCTGATTCTGGGGTAACAAACAATTTCTATGAGACATCAGAACCCCCATTTACTCCCATTTATACGATTTAAGAATATATAAAGAAGATTTTTTTTTTTACTTTAATTGAAACTAGACTTTTGACCTTAGAATGCTAACAGGTCTGATTTTATATTTTGTATTTTCCTATTTTACTAAATAAAAGAAGTCAGTTAATTTATTAAGGCTGTGTTTATATCATTTCTCAATGGCCAATTCTGAGTAGAAGGTTCCATCGGAACAATTATTATTTATTTCAAGATATTTCGGCTCTTTCTTAATCTTCAAAAAGAAATCAATTCCGTAATGGTAAGACGAAAAAAAGAAAAAAAAGGGGAAGTGTGGAAAAAATGACAAGAAGATATTGGAACATCAATTTGAAAGAGATGATAGAAGCGGGAGTTCATTTTGGTCATGGTATTAAAAAATGGAATCCTAAAATGGCCCCTTACATCTCGGCAAAGCGTAAAGGTACTCATATCACAAATCTCGCTAGAACGGCTCGCTTTTTATCAGAAGCTTGTGATTTAGTTTTTGATGCAGCAAGTCAGGGAAAAAGCTTCTTAATTGTTGGTACCAAAAAAAGAGCAGCGGATTTAGTAGCATCAGCTGCAATAAGGTCTCGTTGTCATTATGTTAATAAAAAGTGGTTCAGTGGTATGTTAACGAATTGGTCGATTACCAAAACTAGACTTTCTCAATTTAGAGACTTAAGAGCGGAAGAAAAGATGGGAAAATTCCACCATCTCCCAAAAAGAGATGCGGCAATCTTAAAGAGAAAATTATCTACCTTGCAAAGATATCTCGGCGGGATTAAATATATGACGAGGTTGCCTGACATTGTGATCGTCCTTGATCAGCAAAAAGAGTATATAGCTCTTCGGGAATGCGCCATTTTGGGGATTCCTACTATTTCTTTAGTCGATACAAATTGTGACCCAGATCTCGCGAATATATCGATTCCTGCCAACGATGACACTATGACTTCAATTCGATTGATTCTTAACAAATTAGTATTTGCAATTTGTGAGGGCCGTTCTCTCTATATAAGAAATCGTTGATTAAGATTAAGAAGAATAGTTAATTCTTAAGCAACTACGTAGATTTACGGGATCAGTTACTATTTTTTTTTGTTTTGCATAGATAAAAAAAGGGGAATATTGATATATATTAGAGGGTATTGATATATATTATCATTTGATATGATTTCTTGGTATCCTAAATATAAGATTAATACTAATACTTCAAGTTGCTGAGTTGAGAGAGAGATGGTTGAATCAAAAGAATTCCTTTTTTGAAGTTCAATTTTTATCAGAGGACTATATGAATATTACACCATGTTCCATTAAAACACTCAAGGGGTTGTATGATATATCAGGCGTAGAAGTAGGCCAACACTTCTATTGGCAAATAGGAGGTTTCCAAATTCATGCCCAAGTACTCATCACTTCTTGGGTCGTAATTACTATCTTGCTAGGTTCAGTTATCATAGCTGTTCGGAATCCACAAACCATCCCAACCGATGGTCAGAATTTCTTCGAATATGTCCTTGAGTTTATTCGAGATTTGAGCAAAACTCAGATTGGAGAAGAATATGGTCCCTGGGTTCCCTTTATTGGAACTATGTTCCTTTTTATTTTTGTTTCGAATTGGTCGGGTGCTCTTTTACCTTGGAAAATTATAGAGTTACCCCATGGGGAATTAGCAGCGCCCACGAATGATATAAATACAACTGTAGCTTTAGCTTTACTCACATCAGCGGCATATTTTTATGCCGGTCTTAGCAAAAAAGGATTGAGTTATTTTGAGAAATATATTAAACCAACCCCAATCCTTTTACCAATTAACATCCTAGAAGATTTCACAAAACCATTATCGCTTAGTTTTCGACTTTTCGGAAATATATTGGCGGATGAATTAGTCGTTGTTGTTCTTGTTTCTTTAGTACCCTTAGTAGTCCCTATACCGGTCATGTTTCTTGGATTATTTACAAGCGGTATTCAAGCTCTTATTTTTGCAACGTTAGCCGCAGCCTATATAGGTGAATCCATGGAAGGTCATCATTGAATTGACTAATTTTCTAAATAGAATAGTCTTTTTTTTTTTTTTAGCTTAGCCCAATTCATGCATGGTTCCAGATAATCCTCCTGGTTAGAAAACTAACTAGTTCGAAATGCGTATGAATATATAACCTAGAGTTATAGGATAGAAAATAGACTATATTACAGAATTGTTAAATTATATATGCATTCAGGGGGGCGGAATCCGGTTAGATCTATATCCTTAATGTCTATAAGACAGTCATCTTTTGCGCGGCTTTCTAAGGAATGATTTTGGAATTGGATTCACTAGAAAATATGAAAATACACAAACAAAATAGAAGAAACAAATGTATATAGGATTTTTTTATTTCTAAGTTAGATTCATTATCTAATCCGATATATAGAATTCCGGAATTGGATTCCATATCCAGTTCTATGCAGCATATTGTTATCAATTGTATATCTTGATTTGATTCCTATTGGATTTGGATTAGTTCGATTTCAGTAGGGGTTCTTCCTGTATTTCGTCTTTTATTATGGATTAGATGAAGGGAAAAAATGGGAACTCAAGGATATCGAAGAGTAAAAAAAAAAAATGGAATGAAAGGGTGGTTGGTTTGAAAGAAAGAAAAATAGAATAATGAAAAGCATATGGATTTACACAAACCTCCAATGATTAGAAACTAAAAACGAGATCTCGAAGTAGTTCGGACGATTTAGATTATCATTTCAATTTGTACTTTTTAGTTACTTCTACTCATTTTAGTTACTTATACTCAATAGAGCTTAGAAGTTCAAAGTAAAAATTTCTTGGTTGATTGTATCCTTAACCATTTTTTTTTTTTGACACGAGGAACTCACCATGAATCCACTAATTGCTGCTGCTTCCGTTATTGCTGCTGGATTGGCCGTAGGGCTTGCTTCTATTGGGCCTGGAGTTGGTCAAGGTACTGCTGCAGGACAAGCTGTAGAGGGTATTGCGAGACAGCCAGAAGCAGAAGGGAAAATACGAGGTACTTTATTGCTTAGTCTAGCTTTTATGGAAGCTTTAACAATTTATGGATTGGTTGTGGCACTAGCGCTTTTATTTGCGAATCCTTTTGTTTAATCCTAAAAAAGAAAATAAGTCCTTTAGATTAGATACTTTTTTCTTTTTTTTTTTTTTAATTGGTATTTCCTTCTGTAATTCCAAGTATATCAATACTTTTATTTATTATATTATTCCAGGAATTTTTTTATCGGGACAGACAATACCCCGGGAAGGGTTGATTTGAGCATGATCAATTTAGGTAGAAGATATGCTCGCCCTCTTCCTTCCCGTCCTTAGTTTAGGATAGTGGAAAGTCTTTTTCCTTTTATTTTCGGAATTTTGGGAACATTTTAACAAAGGAGATCTTTCACAGGTC